GTCCCCGTAGCTTAATAATTAAAGCATGGCACTGAAGATGCCAAGATGGTTACTACCTACCCGGGGACAAAAGACTTAGTCCTAACCTTACCGTTAATTCTCGCTAAACATATACATGCAAGTATCTGCGCTCCAGTGTAAATGCCCTTACTCTCTTAACAAGACAAAAGGAGCGGGTATCAGGCACACCCAATTGTAGCCCAAGACGCCTTGCTCAGCCACACCCCCACGGGTACTCAGCAGTAATTAACATTAAGCAATAAGTGTAAACTTGACTTAGTTATAGCGACTCCCAGGGTCGGTAAATCTTGTGCCAGCCACCGCGGTCACACAAGAGACCCAAATTAACCGTGCACGGCGTAAAGAGTGGTTAAATACTATCATAGAGACTAAGATTAAAATGTAACTGAGCTGTCATAAGCCCAAGATACACCTAAGACCACCACTGAGGCGATCTTAGCACCTTGCGATCTATTAAACTCCACGAAAGCTAAGGCCCAAACTGGGATTAGATACCCCACTATGCCTAGCCCTAAATCCTAATGCTTACTTTACCAAAGCATTCGCCTGGGGACTACGAGCACAAACGCTTAAAACCCTAAGGACTTGGCGGTGCCCCAAACCCACCTAGAGGAGCCTGTTCTATAATCGATACCCCACGATACACCCGACCTCTCCTTGCCAAGGCAGCCTACATACCGCCGTCGCCAGCTCACCTCCCTTGAAAGCACAGTAGTGAGCACAATAGTCCAAACCCACTAACAAGACAGGTCGAGGTATAGCCTATGGAGCGGAAGAAATGGGCTACATTTTCTAGTATAGAAGACCACGGAAGGGAGTGTGAAACCACCCCCAGAAGGAGGATTTAGCAGTAAACCGGGACAATGAAGCCCGCTTTAAGTCGGCCCTGGGGCACGTACATACCGCCCGTCACCCTCCTCACAAGCTACAAACCTTCATAATTCAATATGTTATTAAGCTGAAGATGAGGTAAGTCGTAACAAGGTAAGTGTACCGGAAGGTGCACTTAGCATACCAAGACGTAGCTATAACATAAAGCATTCAGCTTACACCTGAAAGATATCTGCCACCTACCGGATCGTCTTGAAGCCTACCCTAGCCCGATCACACTCCAATCAAAACAGTTTAAAAACTCACTTCAACACGAAACCAAAACATTCTTCAAACTTAGTATAGGCGATAGAAAAGATATTCAAACCTTTTCGGCGCGATAGAAATTTGTACCGTAAGGGAGAGATGAAATAATAATGAAAAGCCAAGCAACAAACAGCAAAGACAAACCCTTGTACCTTTTGCATCATGATTTAGCGAGAACAACCAAGCAAAATGAACTTAAGCTTGTCCCCCCGAAACCCAAGCGAGCTACTTACAAGCAGCTATTCATGAGCGAACCCGTCTCTGTTGCAAAAGAGTGGGATGACTTGTCAGTAGAGGTGAAAAGCCAACCGAGCTGGGTGATAGCTGGTTGCCTGTGAAACGAATCTAAGTTCTCTCTTGACCACCCCTCTCGGACATCAAACTTAACCTTCACGTAGTAGGCCAAGAGTAATTTAAAGGAGGTACAGCTCCTTTAAAAAAGAACACAATCTCCTCTAGAGGATAATAACCGCCACCCCAGCAGACCTGTAGGCCTTCAAGCAGCCACCAACAAAGAGTGCGTCAAAGCTCAACTCTACAAAAATACAAAAACAGCACGAATCCCTTCCCATTAACAGGCCAACCTATAACAATAGGAGAATTAATGCTAAAATGAGTAACTAGGGGTTCCCCCTCTCAAGCGCAAGCTTACATCCACATATTATTAACAAACCAACCAATATCTCAATTACAACAAGACTAAAATATTATACTACACTTTGTTACCCCAACTCAGGAGCGCCTACTAGAGCGATTGAAATCTGTAAAAGGAACTAGGCAAACCCAGGGCCCGACTGTTTACCAAAAACATAGCCTTCAGCCAACCAAGTATTGAAGGTGATGCCTGCCCAGTGACATAACGTTTAACGGCCGCGGTATCCTAACCGTGCGAAGGTAGCGCAATCAATTGTCCCATAAATCGAGACTTGTATGAATGGCTAAACGAGGTCCTAACTGTCTCTTACAGATAATCAGTGAAATTGATCTTCCTGTGCAAAAGCAGGAATGGACACATAAGACGAGAAGACCCTGTGGAACTTTAAAATCAGGGGCCACCACACACAAACTAAAGTCTACTAGGCCTACCACCCACAAACGCTGGCCCACATTTTTCGGTTGGGGCGACCTTGGAGAAAAACAGACCCTCCAAAAATAAGACCATACCTCTTAACCAAGAGCAACCCCTCAACGTGCTAATAGCAACCAGACCCAATATAATTGAACAATGGACCAAGCTACCCCAGGGATAACAGCGCAATCTCCTCCAAGAGCCCACATCGACGAGGAGGTTTACGACCTCGATGTTGGATCAGGACATCCTAATGGTGCAGCCGCTATTAAGGGTTCGTTTGTTCAACGATTAACAGTCCTACGTGATCTGAGTTCAGACCGGAGTAATCCAGGTCGGTTTCTATCTATGACAAACTTTCCCCAGTACGAAAGGACCGGAAAAGTAGGGCCAATGCTACAAACACGCCCTCCACTAAGTAATGAACTCAACTAAATTACTTAAAAGTCACTCCATCCACTCCTAGAAAAGGATCGCTAGTGTGGCAGAGCTTGGTAAATGCAAAAGGCTTAAGCCCTTTATGCAGAGGTTCAAATCCTCTCTCTAGCCCCATCATGACACAGCCCCATACCCTAATCTACCTTATCATATCCCTGTCATATGCCATCCCAATCCTGATTGCAGTCGCTTTCCTAACATTAGTAGAACGAAAAGTATTAAGCTACATGCAATCCCGAAAAGGCCCCAACATTGTAGGCCCATTTGGACTATTACAACCAGTAGCAGATGGACTAAAACTATTTACCAAAGAACCTATCCGACCATCTACCTCCTCCCCATTCCTCTTTATCATAACACCCATGCTAGCCCTTCTCCTAGCAATCACCATCTGAATCCCTCTTCCCCTCCCCTTCTCCCTTACTGACCTAAACTTAGGCCTCCTCTTCCTACTAGCCATATCAAGCCTAGCAGTATATTCAATCTTATGATCCGGTTGAGCTTCAAACTCAAAATATGCCCTAATCGGTGCCCTGCGGGCAGTAGCACAAACCATTTCCTACGAAGTAACACTAGCTATTATCCTATTATCCGTAATCATACTAAGCGGAAACTACACCCTGAACACCCTTTCCACCACCCAAGAACCACTATACCTAATCTTCTCATCCTGACCCCTTGCAATAATATGGTACATCTCAACACTCGCTGAAACAAACCGTGCCCCATTCGACCTTACAGAAGGAGAATCTGAACTAGTATCTGGCTTCAACGTAGAGTATGCCGCAGGTCCATTTGCCTTATTCTTCCTAGCCGAATATGCGAACATCATATTAATAAACACACTAACCACTATTCTATTCTTAAACCCCAGCACACTAAACCTACCTCAAGAACTATTTCCAATAGTCCTAGCAACAAAAGTCCTACTTCTCTCCTCAGGCTTCCTGTGGGTCCGTGCCTCATACCCACGATTCCGATATGATCAACTCATACATCTCCTCTGAAAAAACTTCCTACCACTAACACTAGCACTATGCCTTTGGCATACTAGCATACCAACTTGCTACGCAGGCTTACCCCCTTACTTAAGGAAATGTGCCTGAACACTAAAGGGTCACTATGATAAAGTGAACATAGAGGTATACTAGCCCTCTCATTTCCTAAGAAAGGCTTAGAAAAGTAGGAATCGAACCTACACAAAAGAGATCAAAACTCTCCATACTTCCTTTATATTATTTCCTAGTAGGGTCAGCTAACAAAGCTATCGGGCCCATACCCCGAAAATGATGGTTTAACCCCTTCCCCTACTAATGAACCCACATGCAAAACTAATCTTCACTCTAAGCCTACTACTAGGAACCACCATTACAATTTCAAGTAACCACTGAATAATAGCCTGAACTGGCCTAGAAATTAACACCCTTGCCATCATTCCACTCATCTCAAAATCCCACCACCCACGAGCCATTGAAGCATCCATCAAATACTTCCTAGTACAGGCAGCTGCTTCAACCCTGGTCCTCTTCTCAAGCATAATTAACGCATGGTCCACAGGACAATGAGACATTACCCAACTAACCCACCCAACAGCATGCCTGCTCTTAACTACAGCAATCGCAATAAAACTAGGACTAGTCCCATTCCATTTCTGATTCCCAGAAGTACTACAAGGCTCATCCCTAACTACAGCCCTTTTATTGTCTACAGCAATAAAATTTCCCCCAATTACCATCTTCTACCTAACATCCCACTCCCTAAATCCAACTCTACTAACCACCATAGCTATTGCCTCAGCAGCTCTCGGTGGCTGAATAGGGCTAAACCAAACACAAATTCGAAAAATCCTAGCCTTTTCATCAATTTCCCACCTTGGCTGAATAACCGTCATCATCCTTTACAACCCAAAACTGACACTAATAACCTTCTATTTATATTCCGTAATAACTGCCACCGTATTCCTTACCCTCAACACAACCAAAACCACAAAAATATCAACAATAATAATCTCATGAACAAAAACCCCCATACTAAACGCAACCCTAATACTAGCATTATTATCACTAGCAGGGCTCCCTCCCTTCACAGGCTTCCTACCCAAATGACTTATCATCCAAGAATTGACTAAACAAGAAATAACCCCAACAGCCACAATCATCACCATGCTATCACTACTCGGATTATTCTTTTACCTTCGCCTCGCATACTACTCAACAATCACACTACCCCCAAACTCCACAAACCACATAAAACAATGACACAACAATAACCCAACAAACACTTCAATCGCCATCCTTACCTCCCTGTCAATCTCCCTTCTACCCCTCTCCCCCATAATCTTAGCCACCATCTAGAAACTTAGGATAACCTAAACCGAAGGCCTTCAAAGCCTTAAACAAGAGTTAAACCCTCTTAGTTTCTGCTAAGGCCCGCAGGACACTAACCTGCATCTTCTGAATGCAACCCAGATGCTTTAATTAAGCTAGGACCTTCCCTAGACAGATGGGCCTCGATCCCATGAAACTCTAGTTAACAGCTAGATGCCCTAAACCAACAGGCTTCCGTCTATCAGACTCCGGCACACTTTTAATGTACATCAATGAGCTTGCAACTCAACATGAACTTCACCACGGAGCCGATAAGAAGAGGAATCAAACCTCTGTAAAAAGGACTACAGCCTAACGCCTTAACACTCAGCCATCTTACCTGTGACTTTCATCAACCGATGATTATTCTCAACCAACCACAAAGACATCGGCACCCTATACCTAATCTTCGGTGCATGAGCCGGTATAGTTGGTACTGCCCTCAGCTTACTCATCCGAGCAGAATTAGGCCAACCAGGGACCCTACTAGGAGATGACCAAATCTACAATGTAATCGTCACTGCCCATGCCTTCGTAATAATCTTCTTCATAGTTATACCAATTATGATCGGCGGATTCGGAAACTGACTAGTACCACTCATAATTGGTGCCCCTGACATAGCATTCCCCCGCATAAACAACATAAGCTTTTGACTATTACCACCATCATTCCTACTTCTCCTCGCCTCCTCTACAGTAGAAGCAGGAGCAGGAACAGGCTGAACTGTATACCCCCCCTTAGCTGGTAACTTAGCCCATGCTGGAGCTTCAGTAGACCTAGCCATCTTCTCTCTCCACCTAGCAGGTGTATCCTCTATCCTAGGCGCAATCAACTTCATTACAACTGCCATCAACATAAAACCACCCGCCCTCTCACAATACCAAACCCCCCTATTCGTATGATCCGTCCTCATCACCGCCGTCTTATTACTCCTATCACTCCCAGTTCTAGCTGCCGGCATTACTATACTACTAACAGACCGAAACCTAAACACCACATTCTTTGACCCTGCCGGAGGAGGTGACCCAGTCCTATACCAACACCTCTTCTGATTCTTCGGCCACCCAGAAGTCTATATCTTAATCCTACCTGGCTTCGGAATCATCTCCCATGTAGTAACATACTACGCAGGTAAAAAAGAGCCATTTGGCTACATAGGAATGGTATGAGCCATACTATCAATTGGATTCCTAGGCTTCATTGTCTGAGCCCACCACATGTTTACAGTTGGAATAGACGTAGACACCCGAGCATACTTCACATCAGCTACCATAATCATCGCCATCCCCACTGGCATTAAAGTATTCAGCTGACTGGCAACACTACACGGAGGGACAATTAAATGAGACCCTCCAATATTATGAGCCTTAGGATTCATCTTCCTCTTTACCATCGGGGGCCTAACAGGCATTGTCCTAGCAAACTCCTCCCTAGACATTGCCTTACATGACACCTACTACGTAGTAGCCCACTTCCACTACGTCCTCTCAATAGGTGCCGTCTTCGCCATCCTAGCAGGATTCACCCACTGATTCCCACTATTTACAGGCTACACCCTACACCCCACATGAGCCAAAGCCCATTTCGGAGTTATATTCACAGGAGTGAACCTAACCTTCTTCCCCCAACACTTCCTAGGTCTGGCTGGCATACCACGACGATACTCCGACTATCCAGACGCATACACCCTATGAAATACCATATCCTCTATTGGTTCCCTAATCTCAATAACAGCCGTAATTATGCTAATATTCATTATCTGAGAAGCCTTTGCCTCAAAACGAAAAGCCCTACAGCCAGAACTAACTACCACCAACATCGAATGAATCCATGGCTGCCCACCCCCATACCACACCTTTGAAGAACCAGCCTTCGTCCAAGTACAAGAAAGGAAGGAATCGAACCCTCTTATGCTGGTTTCAAGCCAACCGCATCAAACCACTCATGCTTCTTTCTTATGAGACGTTAGTAAACCCATTACATAGCCTTGTCAAGTCTAAATCACAGGTGAAAACCCTGTACATCTCACATGGCCAACCACTCACAATTCGGCTTCCAAGACGCCTCCTCCCCAATCATAGAAGAACTAATTGAATTCCATGACCATGCCCTCATAGTCGCACTAGCCATCTGTAGCTTAGTCCTATACCTCTTAGCACTCATACTAATAGAAAAACTATCCTCAAACACTGTAGACGCACAAGAAGTTGAACTCATTTGAACAATTCTACCAGCCATCGTCCTTATCCTGCTCGCTCTCCCATCCCTACAAATCCTATACATAATAGACGAAATCGATGAACCCGACCTAACCCTAAAAGCTATCGGACATCAATGATACTGAACTTATGAATACACAGACTTCAAAGACCTAACATTCGACTCATACATGATCCCCACAGCAGAACTCCCATCAGGACACTTCCGACTCCTAGAAGTAGACCATCGAGTAGTCGTCCCCATAGAATCCCCCATCCGCATTATCGTAACTGCGGGAGACGTACTTCACTCCTGAGCAATTCCCTCCTTAGGAGTAAAAACTGACGCCATCCCAGGACGACTAAACCAAACATCATTCATTACTACCCGACCAGGAATCTTCTACGGCCAATGCTCAGAAATTTGCGGAGCTAACCACAGCTATATACCAATCGTAGTAGAATCTACCCCTCTTACACACTTTGAGAACTGGTCTTCATTACTATCATCCTAATCATTAAGAAGCTATGTATCAGCACTAGCCTTTTAAGCTAGAGAAAGAGGACCACCACCCCTCCTTAATGATATGCCACAACTAAACCCAAACCCATGATTCTTCGTCATACTAATATCATGATTGACATTCTCATTTATTATCCAGCCCAAACTACTATCATTCACCCACACCAATCCGCCAACTAACAAAACCTCCACCACCGACAAAACCACCCCCTGAACCTGACCATGAACTTAAGCTTCTTCGACCAATTCACAAGCCCATGCCTACTAGGAATTCCACTAATCCTACTCTCAATACTATTCCCCGCCCTCCTACTTCCCACACCAGACAACCGATGAATCACCAACCGATTCTCCACTCTCCAGCTGTGATTTTCCCACCTCATCGCCAAACAACTAATAATACCCCTAAACAAAGGAGGACACAAATGAGCCCTAATCCTAACATCACTAATAGTATTCCTACTCACAATCAACCTACTAGGACTACTACCCTATACTTTCACCCCTACCACACAGTTATCAATAAACATAGCACTAGCATTCCCACTCTGACTTGCTACCCTCCTCACGGGCTTACGAAACCAACCTTCAACCTCTCTAGGACACCTACTGCCAGAAGGCACTCCCACGCCTCTGATCCCAGCCCTAATTATAATCGAAACAACTAGCCTCCTCATTCGCCCATTAGCCCTAGGAGTCCGTCTCACAGCAAACCTCACAGCAGGTCATCTTTTAATTCAACTAATCTCAACAGCCACAACTGCCCTACTCCCCATCATCCCGGCCGTATCTATCCTAACCGCATCAATCCTACTCCTCCTAACCATCCTAGAAGTAGCTGTCGCTATAATCCAAGCTTACGTCTTCGTCCTCTTACTAAGCCTATACTTACAAGAAAACATCTAATGGCCCACCAAGCACACTCCTACCACATAGTAGACCCAAGCCCATGACCTATCTTCGGAGCAGCAGCCGCCCTACTAACTACCTCAGGACTAATCATGTGATTCCATTACAACTCCTCCAAACTCCTAGCCCTAGGCTTACTGTCCATAGGTCTAGTCATACTACAATGATGACGAGACATCGTACGAGAGAGCACATTCCAAGGACACCACACCCCTACCGTACAAAAAGGCTTACGATACGGAATAATTCTATTCATCACCTCAGAAGCATTTTTCTTCCTAGGATTCTTCTGAGCATTCTTCCACTCCAGCTTAGTCCCAACTCCAGAATTAGGCGGACAATGACCTCCCACAGGAATTAAACCCCTCAACCCACTAGAAGTCCCCCTACTAAACACAGCAATCCTACTAGCCTCCGGTGTCACCGTAACATGAGCGCACCACAGCATCACAGAAAGCAATCGAAAACAAGCAATTCATGCATTAACCCTAACAATCCTCCTAGGATTCTACTTTACAGCACTCCAAGCAATAGAATACTATGAAGCACCATTCTCGATCGCCGACGGCGTATACGGCTCAACCTTCTTCGTCGCTACAGGATTCCACGGACTCCACGTAATCATTGGTTCATCCTTCCTATCTGTCTGCTTGCTACGCCTAATCAAATACCACTTCACATCCAACCACCACTTCGGATTTGAAGCAGCAGCCTGATACTGACACTTCGTAGACGTCATCTGATTATTCCTCTACATAACCATCTACTGATGAGGATCATGCTCTTCTAGTATAATAATTACAATTGACTTCCAATCTCTAAAATCTGGTATAACCCCAGAGAAGAGCAATCAATATAATCACATTTATACTTACCCTATCCCTCGCCCTAAGCATCATCCTAACGTCATTAAACTTCTGACTAGCCCAAATAAACCCAGACTCAGAAAAACTATCCCCTTACGAATGCGGGTTCGACCCGCTTGGATCTGCCCGATTACCCTTCTCAATCCGATTCTTCCTCAGTAGCGATCCTATTCCTACTATTCGACCTAGAAATCGCCCTCCTACTACCACTCCCATGAGCCATTCAACTACAATCCCCCACCTCCACCCTAGCCTGAGCCTCCATCATCCTCATCCTACTCACACTAGGATTAATCTACGAATGAACACAAGGGGGCCTAGAATGAGCAGAATAACCAGAGAGTTAGTCTAACAAAGACAGTTGATTTCGGCTCAACAAACCATAGCCTAACCCTATGACTCTCTTTATGTCAATCTCACACTTAAACTTCTACTTTGCTTTCACCCTAAGCAGCCTAGGACTGGCCTTCCACCGAACACACCTAATCTCCGCTCTATTATGCTTAGAAAGCATAATACTCTCCATATACATCGCCCTATCAGTCTGACCAGTCGAAAACCAAGCAACATCCTACACCCTAATACCAGTACTAATATTGTCATTCTCTGCTTGCGAGGCAGGCACAGGCCTAGCAATACTAGTAGCCTCTACACGAACCCACGGCTCCGACCATTTACATACCCTAAACCTCCTACAATGCTAAAAATCATCCTCCCAACCATCATACTCCTCCCAACAGCCCTCCTATCCCCACAAAAATTCTTATGGACAAACACGACCTCACACAGCTTCCTAATCGCCTTCATCAGCCTACAATGGCTTGCCCCAACTTACTACCCCCACAACAACCTAACCCAATGAGCCGGCATCGACCAAATCTCCTCCCCCCTACTAGTACTATCCTGCTGACTACTTCCCCTCATAATTATAGCAAGCCAAAATCACCTACAGCATGAACCCAAAACACGAAAACGAATTTTCATCATATCCCTAATCACAGTCCAACCATTCATCATCCTAGCCTTCTCAACTACAGAACTAATACTATTCTATATCTCATTTGAAGCAACCCTAATCCCAACCCTAATCCTAATCACACGATGAGGGAATCAACCAGAACGACTAAGCGCTGGAATCTACCTACTATTCTACACCCTAATCAGCTCTTTACCCCTATTAATCACTATCCTCCACCTACACACACAAACCGGCACCCTATACCTCCCAGCACTAGAACTAACCCACCCAACCCTCACCAACTCCTGAACCAACACCCTATCAAGCCTGGCCCTACTAACAGCATTCATAGTAAAAGCCCCCTTGTACGGACTACACCTATGACTACCCAAAGCCCACGTTGAAGCCCCAATCGCAGGGTCCATGTTACTAGCCGCACTCCTCTTAAAACTCGGAGGCTACGGCATTATACGAATCACTTTACTAATCAACCCCCCCTCAAACAACCTACACTACCCATTCCTTACCTTAGCCCTATGAGGTGCATTAATAACCAGCTCAATCTGCCTACGTCAAACCGATCTAAAATCACTCATCGCTTATTCATCTGTAAGCCACATAGGCCTAGTTATCGCTGCAAGCATAATCCAAACTCATTGATCTTTCTCAGGAGCAATGATACTAATAATTTCCCACGGACTAACCTCCTCAATACTATTCTGTCTAGCCAACACAAACTACGAACGCACACACAGCCGAACCCTCCTACTGACACGAGGCTTACAACCCCTCCTGCCACTAATATCCACTTGATGACTTCTAGCCAACCTAACAAACATAGCCCTCCCTCCAACCACAAACCTAATAGCAGAACTAAGTATCATAATCGCACTATTCAACTGATCTACATTCACAATCATCCTAACTGGACTTGCAACCCTATTAACTGCCTCATACACCCTATATATACTCCTAACAACTCAACGAGGCACACTACCAACCCACATCACATCCATCCAAAACTCCAACACACGCGAACACCTACTAATAGTACTCCACATTATACCCCTCCTACTCTTAATCCTAAAACCCCAACTAATCTCAGGGGCCTTCTCATGCAAGTATAGTTTAACCCAAACATTAGACTGTGACTCTAAAAATAGAAGTTAAACCCTTCTTACCTGCCGAGGGGCGGTTCAACCAGCAAGAACTGCTAACTCTTGCATCTGAGTCTAAAACCTCAGCCCCCTTAACTTTTAAAGGATAATAGTAATCCATTGGTCTTAGGAACCACTAATCTTGGTGCAAATCCAAGTAAAAGTAGTGGAAACCACACTACTCCTCAACACCTCAATACTCCTCACCCTAACAATCATCCTCACGCCAATCTTACTGCCCCTTTTATCAAAAAACTTCAAAAGCTCCCCAACCCTAATCACCCACACTGTCAAAACTGCCTTCCTAACTAGTCTAGCACCAATAGCAATCTTCATATACTCCAACGTAGAAAGCATTATCTCCCACTGAGAATGAAAATTTATCATAAACTTCAAAATCCCAATTAGCCTCAAAATAGACCAATACTCCATAATATTCTTTCCCGTCGCACTATTCGTAACATGGTCTATCCTTCAATTTGCAACATGATACATGGCATCAGAACCACATATCACAAAATTCTTTTCCTACCTCCTTATATTCTTAATCGCCATACTAACACTAACCATTGCCAACAACATATTTCTTCTATTCATCGGCTGAGAAGGAGTCGGAATCATATCCTTCCTGCTGATCGGCTGATGACAAGGACGTGCAGAAGCTAACACCGCTGCTCTTCAAGCCGTACTTTACAACCGAATCGGTGACATCGGCCTCATCCTAAGCATAGCATGACTCGCCTCAACCACAAACACATGAGAAATCCAACAAGCCTTCTCCCCCGCCCAAACCCCAACACTCCCCCTACTAGGCCTTATCTTAGCTGCCACAGGCAAATCAGCCCAATTCGGCCTTCACCCATGACTACCCGCCGCCATAGAAGGCCCAACACCAGTCTCCGCCTTACTCCACTCAAGCACTATAGTAGTAGCAGGGATCTTCCTACTCATCCGCACCCACCCCATACTCACAAACAACCAAACCGCCCTCACCACATGCTTATGCCTAGGCGCCCTATCCACACTATTTGCCGCTACATGTGCTCTCACACAAAATGATATTAAAAAAATCATCGCCTTCTCCACATCCAGCCAACTAGGACTCATAATAGTCACCATTGGACTAAACCTCCCACAATTAGCCTTCCTACACATCTCAACCCATGCCTTCTTCAAAGCCATACTGTTCCTCTGCTCAGGCTCTATCATTCACAACCTCAATGGAGAACAAGACATCCGAAAAATAGGAGGTCTACAAAAAATGCTCCCTACAACCACATCCTGCCTAACCATCGGTAACCTAGCCCTAATAGGAACACCTTTCCTAGCAGGATTCTACTCAAAAGACCTAATCATTGAAAGCTTAAATACCTCCTACCTAAACACCTGAGCACTTGTCCTAACCCTTTTAGCCACGTCATTCACTGCAACATACACCCTACGCATAACACTAATAGTCCAAACAGGCTTTACCCGACTAACAGCACTAACACCCATTAATGAAAATAACAAAACAATCACCAACCCAATCACCCGCCTAGCCTTAGGTAGCATCACTGCAGGTCTACTCATCACATCCTACATTACCCCCACAAAAACCCCCCCAATAACCATACCAACACTCACAAAAACTGCAGCTATCATCATTACAATCCTAGGCATTCTCCTAGCCCTAGAACTATCAAACATAACACACACCCTGACCCTACCAAAACAAAACACCCTCATAAACTTCTCTTCCACACTAGGATACTTCAATCCCCTAACCCACCGCCTCAGCTCTACAAATCTACTGCACAACGGACAAAAACTTGCCTCCCACTTAATCGACCTATCCTGATACAAAAAAATAGGTCCAGAAGGACTCGCCGATCTTCAAATGATAGCATCCAAAACCTCCACCACCCTTCACACAGGACTAATCAAAACCTATCTAAGCTCATTCGCCCTATCCATCCTCATCATTATCCTATCAATATAACATATCTAAACCAATGGCCCCAAACCTACGAAAATCTCACCCCCTACTCAAAATAATCAACAACTCCCTAATCGACCTACCTACACCCCCAAACATCTCCGCTTGATGAAACTTCGGCTCACTCCTAGGCATCTGCCTGATAACCCAAATCCTAACAGGCCTACTACTAGCCATACACTATACTGCAGACACAGCCCTAGCTTTTTCCTCCGTCGCCCACACATGCCGGAACGTCCAGTACGGCTGACTGATCCGCAACCTACACGCAAACGGAGCCTCATTCTTCTTCATCTGCATCTACCTGCACATCGGACGAGGCTTCTACTATGGTTCCTACCTATATAAAGAAACCTGAAATACAGGTGTAATTCTCCTCCTAACCCTAATAGCTACCGCCTTCGTAGGATACGTCCTACCATGAGGCCAAATGTCATTCTGAGGAGCTACAGTCATCACCAACCTATTCTCAGCCATCCCGTACATCGGCCAAACTCTCGTAGAATGAGCATGAGGGGGATTCTCCGTAGACAACCCCACACTAACCCGATTCTTTGCCCTACACTTCCTCCTTCCATTCATAATCGCAGGACTCACCCTAATCCACCTTACCTTCCTTCACGAATCCGGCTCAAACAACCCCCTAGGCATCGTATCAAACTGTGACAAAATTCCATTCCATCCATACTACTCCTTAAAGGACATTCTAGGATTTATCCTAATACTTCTTCCACTAATAACCCTAGCTATATTTTCACCCAACCTACTAGGAGACCCAGAAAACTTCACACCAGCAAACCCACTAGTCACACCCCCTCACATTAAACCAGAATGATACTTCCTATTTGCATACGCCATCCTACGCTCAATCCCTAATAAACTAGGAGGTGTACTAGCACTAGCTGCCTCAGTACTAGTTCTCTTCCTAAGCCCACTCCTCCATAAATCCAAACAACGCACAATAACCTTCCGCCCCATCTCACAACTACTATTCTGAATCTTAGTTGCTAATCTCTTTATCCTAACATGAGTAGGCAGCCAACCAGTAGAACACCCCTTCATCATCATTGGCCAACTAGCCTCAATCACCTACTTCACCATCCTACTCTTCCTCTTCCCCATCACCAGCGCCCTAGAGAACAAAATACTCAACTACTAAATATACTCTAATAGTTTATACAAAACATTGGTCTTGTAAACCAAAGACTGAAGACTACACCTCTTCTTAGAGTTCCCAAACCCCCAGATCAGAAAAAGAGGACTTAAACCTCCATCTCCAACTCCCAAAGCTGGTATTTTATACTAAACTATTCTCTGACCTTACCCCACTTACTACCTCACATTACTAAACCGCCCGAATTGCCCCACGAGACAACCCCCGAACCAACTCCAACACAACAAACAAAGTCAACAATAACCCCCATCCTGCTACCAAAAACATTCCAACCCCATGCGAGTAAAACATAGCCACACCACTAAAATCCAACCGCACAGAAAACACACCCCCACTATCAACTGTAACAACCCCAAACTTCCAGCACTCAACAAACCCACCAACAACTGCCCCTACAACAAGTACCACAATAAACCCTAAACCATAGCCCACTACACCTCAACTCCCCCAAGCCTCCGGAAATGGGTCCGCCGCCAACGATACAGAGTATACAAAAACCACCAATATTCCCCCCAAATAGACCATAAACAGCACTAAAGATACAAAAGAAATACCCAAGCTTAACAACCACCCGCATCCTGCAACAGAAGCTAACACCAAACCAACTACCCCATAATACGGAGAAGGATTAGACGCAACTGCCAAACCCCCTAACACAAAACATACTCCTAAAAAAAGAACAAAATAAGTCATAGCAATTCCTGCTTGGCTTTTCTCCAAGGTCTACGGCTTGAAAAGCCATCGTTGATAAACCTCAACTACAAGAACCCAACCAAACAACCCAGAATACCATAATTAACCCCATCCCGCCTACACCCACAGCATCACATTTAAAACTTTCTTTTCTTTTTTCCCCGCGTATGTACGTCTCACACCATCCTCGTCATGTATGCCTTACATGCCATGTGTGTCATCATGCCATGTACGCCGCTACCCCCCCTACCCCCCCATGCATACTGCACGGTTTAGGTTTCAATTCATGTATTCCTTTGCATTAACCTATATGCCCCATATACATAACGTTCCATGTACTGGATTTACTACTATTCATTTTGGCATGATCCTTTCATCGACGCATATCTCTCGCAAGGGATGGTGAATGTAATGGATTGCGAAATAACTCCTTTAAACGTATTAAAACCATTCTGTTGTTAGGTTATACATAATCGTATTAATGATACGGCAGTGCTTTCAATGCACACTATGATCGGTCACCGCCCATGCCTGCAATATTTCCCGGAGCGCATAAAGCAGGTATCAGGTGATTTATTAGTCGAGCACCTCACGTGAAATCAGCAACCCGGTGTACGTAAGATCCTACGCTACTAGCTTCAGGACCATTCTTTCCCCCTACACCCCTAGCACAACTTGCTCTTTTGCGCCTCTGGTTCCTATGTCAGGGCCATGAATCGGTTAATCCTCTCAACTTGTACTTCACCGATACATCTGGTTGGCTATATATCACCATTTTAGTCCGTGATCGCGGCATCTAATAGTCTTAGCACTTTTGGTTCCCTTTTTTTTCTGGGCGTCTTCAGGCAGCCCCTCCAGTGCACCGAGGTGAATACAATCTAAGACCTGAGCATCACATGTGTTGCGTCCTGTCTTTGGCCCTCAGGAGTAACTGAATGTCATGGCGGCTAAAGGATTGGGGGAATCATATCCGCACTGATGCACTTTGCTTTACATCTGGTTATGGTGCGTCCACAGACTCTTACTATGCTGCTATTTGATGAATGCTTGCTAGACATATTTTCTTACTTTTCCACTTCCTCTAACTTTCTAAGTAACACTAGAAAGTTTTCATTTAAAAACACAACGTATTTTTATCATGAATTTTATTTACACTTTGTTTTCACGTCAACGGCGCTGGAGTTACATTAATAAATCAAACAACAACACAATTCATTCAACACCCACACAAATCAGCCTACAAACTAAAAGAAACTCCCCTACAAACAAACAAACAAACAAACAAACAAACAAACAAACAAACAAACAAACAAACAAACAAACAAACAAACAAACAAACAAACAAACAAACAAACAAACAAACAAACAAACAAACAAACAAACAAACAAACAAACAAACAAAAATACAT